TAGTTCAGCCAACCCTCTTATACCTTCTGTTAAAAATATCGAATAAAAAGCATCTATGTAACCGCGATTATATGACCAATCATATATAAAATTTTGTATTTTGTCCCAAAAAATTCTCTTAGGACCCCTTTTTACAAACGAATTAAAGACGTTCAAATTTTGTAAAGATGAATAAAAAGGATTATATAAAAAATATGCTAGAAATATTCCAAAGCAGGCTATACTCACAGAAAAGGTTGCATTTGTTAAAAATTCATACCAATCCACAAAATCATTTGAGTTTGGATATAAAAGATTTATAGAGGGAGTTAACAATTTGGATAATATATCTTCTTCTTGATTGAAAGGAATTCCTATAACTCCAACAAATAAAGTAAATAAAACCAATATAAGCATAGGAAATAACATAGTATTACCTGATTCATGAGGATAACAAAAGGTGTTCGTGGTCCCAAAATGAGTAATAGTAATACGAGCATCCTTTTTTACATTACCATGCATTTGACATGCCGTCTTCGAAAATGAGGAAGCCCCCTCGTTATTATTGAGTGTTAATAAGGATACTAAACGAAAATCTCTGTTAATCGTTTTTTGTTCTTCTTTACCCCATAGCTTTATTGAATAAAAAGAACAGCTTTTTTTTCCGCTGTAATTTTGAAAATGAATGTTTAAATGTCCTTCAAAAGTAAGTAAATAGATCCGAAACATATAAAACGCCGTTAATCCGGCTGTGGACCAAGCTATTATTGCAAAAATCGGTGAATACAACCAACTATCATTAAGAATTTCATCTTTGGACCAAAAACAGGCAAGCGGTGGAATCCCACAAAGAGAAAGTGTACCCACTAAAAAAGCAATTTTTGTAATTGGGATATGCTTTTTTAAACCGCCCATAAAAACCATATTCTGGCTTTTATCTGGAGAATATCCAACAATAGTTTCCATTGAATGAATAATTGATCCAGATCCTAAAAACAATAAAGCTTTCGAATAAGCATGAGTAATTAAATGAAATAAAGCAGCTCGATAGGACCCCATCCCTAGAGCTACCATCATATAACCCAATTGCGACATTGTAGAATAGGCTAAGCCTTTCTTAATATCTTTTTGAGCAAGGGCTAAAGTAGCCCCTAAAAGTACTGTTGTTATACCTATAACAGATATTATATTCATTATGTAAGGTATGACTATGAACAGAGGAAGAAAGCGGGCTACAAGAAAAATGCCTGCTGCTACCATAGTAGCAGCGTGTATAAGAGCCGAAATTGGGGTAGGTCCCTCCATGGCATCAGGTAACCAGACATGAAGAGGGAATTGTGCGGATTTAGCAATTGCGCCAGCAAACAATAGAAAAGCACATAAAGTAGCAAATAAAAAAGAAATCTCATTATTATAAATCAAATTATTAAATATTTCGAACAAATCTTGAAATTCAAAACTACCCGTGATCCAATAAAGACCTAAGATTCCTAATAATAAACCAAAATCGCCTACACGATTAGTTACAAAGGCTTTTTGACAAGCATTCGCCGCAAGGGGTCGTGTAAACCAAAACCCTATTAATAGATAAGAACAGATTCCAACCAATTCCCAAAAAATATAAATTTGTATCAAATTCGAACTAATCACTAATCCTAACATTGAAGTATTGAACAAACTTAGATAAGCAAAAAATCTCAAATATCCTTGATCATGAGACATATAATTGTCACTATAAATAAGAACCAAAAGTCCAACAGTAGTAATTAATATTGACATAATAGAAGTAAGTGAATCAATAAAGTAGCCAAACTCAAAAGAAAAATCATTATTGATGGTCCAAGACCATACATATTGATAGATGGAATTTATATTTATTTGCTGAATACAAAGATCGACCGAAAAAATCATAGCTAGACTTAACAATAAAATACTGGGAAAAGACCACATACGGCGAAAATTTTTTGTTGCTGTCGGAAAAAGTAGAAGTCCCACTCCTATTAAAATCGGAATTGGAAGTGGAATGAAGGGTATGATCCATGAATATTGATATGTATGCTCCATAAAAACCTTTTTTTTTAATCGTTCCTGATTCACCGGCTCTTATTTCTTTTGAAATGAAAGTAGTAATCAAAAATCAAGATATTACAAAGTAAAAAAGTTAAGTGAAATTTTCTATTCTTAATTTTTTTAATCTTTTTCAAGTACTTCAAAGATATTCAAATCCGAGATCGGGAAAAAAAGGGTGCTTGCATTTTTCATTTTTCTAGGAATCCGAGAATGGCTTGTAACTTGACTCAATATAACTTATTTATCCAGAAACTTAACTTATTAACTAATTCATTTTCAATGCAAAACTTATGGATTGTCTTGAATTACAATACAAAGTTTTTAGAAAGACTATTCAAGATTTTACTTTCCATAAAATTATCTGTACATCTTTACATAAAATAAAGTTAAACGAATAAATTTCGAAAATCTTTTAATTTTCAATTTTTGAATTATTATTTTTTTAATTATGTATAGATTAACTACATTGATGAATATAAAATAAATGACTCAAGTTTTGTTCTTTTTTTTTTTTCGTATTAAAAAAAATAGATAAAGGATTGGTTTTTTTCAACTTTTGATCTATTTTTTTTATTTATGTTATGTATAAAAAAGTCGGTAGATAAGTGGACGGCGACAACAATATACAAGAGAGGGATAAAAGCGAAAAACTTGATTTTACTTTCTTTTTTCTTCTTTTTTTTCTGATTATTTTCATTTTATATAATTTTCTATAATAGTATTTTATACAATAGAAATAAAATAATTATACCCATAGTTCTTTTTTTTTTTAACCTTTGCACATTTTTTGCTAGTCTCACATCTATATTTCTTTTTTAAGATTCTAAATAGATATAGAATCTAAATAAATAATCTAGAAAATATATAAGAATAAAAAGGAGAGATCCTTTTAAACCATAGATGTCTTTCACATCCAACTGTAGCACTCACTTTTTTTTGAATGGCAGTTCCAAAAAAACGTACTTCTATATCAAAAAAGCGTATTCGTAAAAACGTGTGGAAGAAGAAGGGATATTGGACAGCGTTGAAAGCTTTGTCATTAGCGAAATCTATTTCTACCGGTAAATCAGAAAGTTTTTTTGTACAACAAATAAAAAACAAAACGTTGGAATAATTTGAATTGTTTTAACTCGAAACAAGAGCTAATTGCTTTTTTAATTCCCTAATTGAAATTTTAATACGGAATTAAAAAAAAAGGGACCTTTTTTCTTTTAATTTAAATAAATAATAAATAATTTAAATAAATAATAAAGACAAGATAGAAGGATTCACCTTTCTTTTTTTTTAATATCTATTTTTTTTATTTCCAGGATGGGGATTCTTTTTTCCCCATCGCCCCATTTTTTGTTTGTTAGAGTTAACAGAATTTTTTTTATAATTCAAAATATCGATAATTTCGACTATAACTGAAGATATATAAATAGGTTGAATAGATTTATACTTTATTTATTTTATTATTTATACTTTATTTATTTTATTATTTATACTTTAGTTATTTTATTTAATTTAATATTTTTTTTATTTCAATTAAAGAATTAGTAATAATTAGTATTTAGTAATAATTAGTATAAATATTAAGTATATATATAACTATATATATATAATTAAGTATATATATAATTAAGTATATAATATAGGGATCCACTCTAGATTTATAAAATAGTTAAGCAAAATGAATGGGGTATTGCAACTAAAACGAATCGATTAAGTTTCAATTTTGTAACTTTCTAAATCATTATTTTTATCAATTACTATAATATACTTCTCTTGCTTTCAATCCAATTAAGAAAAATTACTTTTTCAATTTAGTAGATATACAAAGAATCTGTAAATTTTAACTTAGGTTATTCTTATCCAAAGAATTCTATGTTTGCATAGAAAGATGAATCAAGACATAATAATTATAAATTCAAAAAATTTTGTATGGTACAATTAATTCTGAGAAACCCTTTTTTTTATATAATATGTCCAAGAATACTTAGTTCATTCTTAAACAAAAATTCATAATGGAAAATCCTAATGATTACTACAGAGCTATACAAATTACATAAATCTTTTGGTTAAATATCGTGCTGAATTTTTGATCCGTAAAAATCCTATTTTTTTCTTTATTCAATCGATAAGCCTTTTCTTTATTCAATCGATAAGCCTTTTTATATGATTTTTATGAACCTAGAAAAAAATGAGAGATTGAGATAAATCATTAACAAAGGAAATGAAAAGGGTAAAGAACTCTTTTTTTCATTTCTATGAATCAAATGAAGTTAGAAGTCTTTAGTTACACGAGTTTTTAGGAGAATCTAAACTACAAACTTTCTGTTGTTGCTTTAGAAACTCGAACTAATTAAATAAAACAAACGAAAACGAAAATAAGAAGTCTTTTGCCAACCTGCTTTTTTATGACAATTCCATTACTTATTTCTTTTTATTTTATTTTTATTATTATTTAAACGAAGTTTTAGTCATCAATTTCAATACTCACTAAAAAATATTGTATTGAGTGGACCCTTTTAATCTCGACCATTGAGTAAAATTCGGTTATTATAATTTCGAACAAGCCGCTATGGTGGAATTGGTAGACACGCTGCTCTTAGGAAGCAGTGCTAGAGCATCTCGGTTCGAGTCCGAGTAGCGGCATTGTGTTTCTATATCTTCTAAAAGAGATAGAATAAGCCCTATAATGAATCAAAAAATTCTCTCTTTTTTTTTTTCAAAAATTTTTATGATTTTTTCAACTTTAGAGCATATATTAACTCATATATCCTTTTCGGTCGTTTCAGTCGTAATTACAATTCATTTTTTAACCTTATTAGCCAATGAAGTCGTAGAACTATATGATTCATCAGAAAAGGGAACAATAGTTACCTTTGTCTGTATAACAGGATTATTAATTACTCGTTGGATTTATTCGGGGCATTTCCCATTAAGTGATTTATATGAATCATTAATCTTTCTTTCATGGGGTTTCTCCATTATTCATATAGTTTCCTCTTTTAAAAATAAAAACCATAAAAATGATTTAAGCGCAATAACCGCGCCAAGTGCTATTTTTACGCAAGGCTTTGCTACTTCGGGCCTTTTAACCAAAATGCATCAATCCGCAATATTAGTACCAGCTCTTCAATCTCGATGGTTAATGATGCACGTGAGTATGATGGTATTAGGCTATGCAGCTCTTTTATGTGGATCATTATTATCAGTAGCTCTTCTAGTCATTACATTTCGAAAAGTCATAAAGATTTTTGGTAAAAAAACAAATTTATTAAATGAGTCGTTTTCCTGTGACAAAATGAATGAAAGTAGCAATGTTTTACTAAAGACTTATTCTCTTTCTTCTCAAGATTATTACAGATATCAATTGACTCAACAATTGGATCGTTGGAGTTATTGGATTATTAGGCTTGGATTTTTCTTTTTAACAATAGGGATTCTTTCTGGAGCAGTCTGGGCTAATGAGTCTTGGGGGTCATATTGGAGTTGGGACCCAAAGGAAACTTGGGCTTTTATTACTTGGACTATATTCGCAATTTATTTACATACTCGAACAAATAAGAATTTGGAAGGTGTAAATTCCGCAATTGTGGCTTCTACAGGCTTTCTTATAATTTGGATATGTTACTTTGGGGTTAATCTATTAGGAATTGGTTTACATAGTTATGGTTCATTTACATTACCATCTAATTGAATAAAAACAGACTAACAAAAAGCACAGCGTATATCTAAGCATAATCCGTCAAGAACCTTTTGAATCGCTCTACTATTTGATTCAAAAGGTTCTCACAAAGGCCAAACATGTCTGATTAAAATTCAAATTTATTTTACTTTTGTTGATTCAACTTCAACTTAATAGAAGAAAAAAGACTTTTATTTTTTTCACAATTGTACAACGAACCTTTTTACGAATAATAGGATGCTTTTTTTATTTTATTAATGAATACTATCTAAAAAAAAAATTCGATAGAATAGCGTCGACCCTCTCACCTGATAGTGAGAAAACAAAATCTGGATAAATACCAATACCTATTATGGGTAGAAAGATAGAGATCGAAAGAAATAACTCTCGTGGTCCAGAATCAAAAAAATAGGAGCTTGGAACATTAAATAACTTATATCCATAAAACATTTGACGCGACATAGATAATGAATAAATAGGAGTTAATATCATTCCAATTGCCATTACAAAAGTAATTAGTATTTTTGGCATTAAAAAATATTTTTTGCTGGTAATGATTCCAAAGAAGACTGTCAATTCCGCAACAAAACCACTCATGCCGGGTAATGCAAGAGAAGCCATCGATAAGATACTGAACATCGTAAATATTTTTGGAATTGGAATAGCCATTCCGCCCATTTCGTCGAGATAAACAAGCCGTATTCTATCGTAACTGGTTCCCGCCAAGAAAAAAAGCGCAGCGCCAATAAATCCATGAGATATTATTTGTAAAATGGCTCCGTTGAGTCCCGTATCAGTTATGGAACCAATTCCTATAAGTATGAAGCCCATATGAGATACAGAGGAATAGGCTATTCTTTTTTTTAAATTACGTTGACCAAGAGATGTTGAAGCTGCATAAATTATCTGCATTGTACCCACTATCAGCAACCAAGAGGAAAAGAGAGAATGGGCATGGGGTAATAATTCCATATTGATCCGAACTAATCCATACGCTCCCATTTTTAATAAGATTCCGGCTAGAAGCATACAAGTACTGTAATGTGCCTCCCCGTGGGTGTCTGGTAACCATGTATGTAAGGGTATAATCGGTGATTTGACAGCAAAAGCAATAAGAAACCCAATATAGAATAGTATTTCCAGTGGTATAGGATATGATTGATTAACTAATGTTTCAAAGTTTAATGTTGGTTCATTAGAACCGTAGAATCCAATACCCAAAACTCCTATTAATAGAAAAATGGAGCCCCCTGCAGTATACAAAATAAACTTGGTAGCTGAATACAGGCGTTTCTTTCCCCCCCACATAGATAGAAGTAGATAAACGGGAATTAATTCTAACTCCCACATGATGAAAAAAAGTAAAAGATCCCGAGAGGAAAATGATCCTATTTGACCACTGTACATTGCTAACATTAAGAAATGGAATAATCGGGAATCCCGAGTAACTGGCCAAGCTGCTAAAGTAGCTAAAGTAGTAATAAATCCTGTCAGTAAAACAGGTCCTATGGAAAGGCCATCTATTCCCAATCTCCAGTAAAAATCAAAAAAATTGATCCATTTATAATCTTCTGCGAGCTGGATTAATGGATCGTCCAATTGGAAATGATAACAAAATACATAGGTCATTAGAAGGAGTTCTAAAATGCATATACAAATAGTATACCACCGAATTAACTTATTTCCTCTATGAGGAAGAAAGAAAATGAGTGAACCCGCGGATATGGGTAAAACAACAATTATTGTTAACCAAGGAAAATAATTCATGGTAAAGACAAGATACACTTGGACCAGAAAAACCCGCGCTCGAAAAAAGAATCTTTATGCTTTTTTTTCGAGTACGGGTTTTTTTCAGTAAAAAAAATCAAATGTATTCAAAATGGATTCAACTGAGGTTTTGGGGAACGTATCAATAAGCTAGACCCATGCTTCGAGTTGTTTCATGCCATAAATAAACTCGAACGCTCAAGAAATCTGTTGGACAGGCGGATTCACATCTCTTACAACCAACACAGTCTTCTGTTCTTGGAGCAGAAGCAATTTGCTTAGCTTTACATCCATCCCAGGGTATCATTTCTAACACATCCGTGGGGCAAGCTCGAACACATTGAGTACACCCTATACATGTATCATAAATTTTTACTGAATGTGACATGGGATCTATCAATTTTTGAATGTTATAAAAATTCGATCTAGTAAACTTGTAAATGAATCATATATTGAAACACTAGATGAATCAACGATTTACCAGAAATTTTAGAAATTTTCTAATCAATTTCCTTCTAGAGCAACTCATAAAAAAGGTCCAAGATGCTTTGATTGCTTATGGTTTTACAAATATGATCTAGATTCCTTTATTATTTCAATATTTATTATTACTACTATTTATTCAACAACGTCGATTGATTGATACGTGTTGATTTTCTATTACGATAAATTGACGAAACAATAGCCAATCCAATAGCAGCTTCAGCGGCTGCAATAGCTATAACAAAAATTGAAAAAATATCTCCTTTTAATTGGCGATTATCAAAAAAATCAGAAAATGTTACAAAATTGATATTAACCGCATTCAATATAAGTTCAAGACACATAAGGGCCCTAACCATATTTCGACTCGTAATCAATCCATAAATACCAATAGAAAATAAATAGGCACTCAAAACAAGTACATGTTCTAGCATCATTGACCAACTCCTTATTAATTGAAATGAATTTCAATATGAACAATACATTCGATTGACTAGAAATTTAACAAAGACGGAACAAAAGAATATATTCTATTGGAAATAGATCGAATAAAAGAATTTAAAAATAAAGGAATTTTAACAAATTTCTATTTTAGGTATGAAAAGTCTTTAATTTGATTCCTATATTTCTATAGAATTCATTCAAGGGAAATAAATATGATAACCCAGAAAAAAACTTGAATTTTGAGTACTTGCTGCTGTTAGTTATACAGATTTTTATTTATTATTGACGAGCCAAAGCAATTGCACCTATCAAAGCAACTAAAAGAATTATTGAAATGAGTTCAAATGGAAGAAAAAAATCTGTTGATAAATGAATTCCAATTTGTTGACTATTACTTATTAAGTCTTGTTCTATAATTTGGTTTGATTTTGTAGCCCAAATAATACCGTACCATGACGTATCTAAAATAGTAGTAATTAACGAAACAAGAATACTTGTACAAACCAGTGAAGTGACGCCATCCCCAACGGTCCACAGCTTAAAATCGGTGTAATATTCTGAACCATTCATAAACATCACAGCAAATAGGATTAAAACATTTATGGCTCCCACATAAATAAGTAACTGGGCAGCGGCTACAAAATGAGAATTGGAGAGAATATAGAATAAGGATATACAACTAAGAACCAATCCCAATGAAAAGGCAGAAAAAATTGGGTTGGTAAGTAATACCACTCCCAGGCCCCCTAATATAAGACCCAATCCCAGAAAAACTAAAAGAAAATCGTGTATTGGTCCAGGCAAATCCATTATATGGGATAAAGAAATTGAAATACTTTTCATGATCTTATTGACTCGACCAGGAATTTTTTTTATGATCCGCTCGTTCGCCTAATTGAATTTATGATACGTTCCGAATTGAATGAAATTCAAATCTATTAGGTGTAAATTGATGTAGGTACAATTTTTGGACAGTTTTTTTTATTCTTTGATTTTAAAGAGTTTTTTGTTTTTTGAAAAACTATCTATTTCAAAACAATTATGAATAGATTAATAGATTCGCCATAAAAATGACGTCAAAATTATCATCAACCAAAATCTAGTTGAATTTTGGAATTTTTGATCAAACAAAACAAAGAAAAAGACTTCGTTCTTTTCATTTAAACCCTTAAGAATTGGAAATTTCTCTTGACTTTACTAGAAAAAGAATCGGAGAGGTATTTACCTAGTTTTTCTTTGAGGCGAATTCAAAACTGTTCGGATTGTATAATCGTCAATTACTGCCATTGGTAAACGGCCCAAAGCTATTTGATTATAATTCAATTCGTGACGGTCGTAAGTAGAAAGTTCATATTCCTCAGTCATTGATAAACAATTTGTTGGACAATACTCAACGCAGTTACCGCAAAATATACAAATTCCAAAATCAATACTGTAATTAAGCAATCGTTTTTTTCGAATATCTGTTTCAAATTTCCAATCAACAACAGGCAGATCTATAGGACATACACGAACACATACTTCACAAGCAATGCATTTATCAAATTCAAAATGGATTCGGCCGCGGAAACGCTCGGATGTGATTAATTTTTCATAAGGGTATTGAATAGTTACAGGTAAACGATTTGCATGGGATAAGGTAATCATGAAACCTTGACCAATGTACCTCGCTGCTCGTACTGTTTGGTGACCATAATTCATGAACCCAGTTACCATAGAGAACATATCATAAATTTTTATGAATAATTTTATCTTTGTTTCTTTCGCTTGTTTGAACTAAGTTGTGAGCATCGTATTCTTTTTTCTTTACAGTGAAAGAAGTTGGAAAGATGTTGTTAATAATAAATTACCGAGAGAAATAGGTAAAAGAAATTTCCATCCAAGATTTAATAGTTGGTCCATTCTTAACCGAGGTAAAGTCCATCTTGTTGCGATAGGAATAAACAAGAACAAAAAAGTTTTTGCTAATGTAATAAAGAGACCTATTGTCGTTCTAAAGATCCCATCTACTTTATTTAGCTCAGGAGAGAATATGGGCGGAATGGAAATATTCCACCCGCCCAAGTAAAGAACTGTTACAAATAACGAAGAAAGTAATAGATTTAGATAGGAAGCAACGTAAAATAAACCAAATTTGATACCCGAATATTCGGTTTGATACCCTGCTACTAATTCTTCCTCTGCTTCTGGTAAATCAAAAGGTAATCTCTCACATTCTGCTAGGGAAGAAATTAGAAAAACTATAAACCCTATGGGTTGACGCCACAAATTCCAACCCCAAAACCCATATTTTGACTGCGCCTCAACTATATCAACTGTACTTAAACTATTAGATAATCATAGTCGATAATAACATCACAGTTCCCATCGCTATTCCAAAACCGTACATGAGATTTTCACCTCATACGGCTCCTCGCGGGTCACAAATAAATCTAATGACCGGATCCGCATTATTTGTCTTGGTATTGTTGTAGACTAGATAGAGTCAAAATGGGTCGGAAGGTCAAAAATTATACCAATGGAATTCCGTCCGCTATACTATAAGAAAATTAAGAAATTAAATAAATATAAAAAAAAGTGCTTCTGAATTCATCTCACCCCTTTTTTTTTTTCAATTTTTCTTTGTTGAGTAATAACTTAATTCTTCAATAAAATACTCCTTGTCGAAAACTCAATCAATATTTCACCCTCGATTACGAAAAAACAAATTAAACGTTCTATTAGTTCATGAATCATGAAATGAATTATACTATACATATATGAAAGAAAAGGTTTTTCTTTTGTTTTTTTTTTCATTCCTATTCGGAAACGGGGGCTTAAACTAAAAAAAGTAAAGGATTATTTCGTTCCTGATAGTCATTGCTTTAATCGGTGGATAGGAGCCTACTCTGGATCGGAATCTGGGGAGTACTGCCTGATCATTTCTACTAATTTAAAGCCCCAATGAGTATTCCTTTTATGTTATGCAGAACTATCCTTTTAGATAATTTACATAATCTCCATTACTAATCCTTTGTGTATTTTGGTGTTCCTAACCATCCACTCTTTTTTGTTCAATCTTCCGTTTGGCAATATGAATATAGTAATCCATACAAACGATAATAAAAATTTCATACGGTTTTTTTTAACCCGCTTCAAGCTAGGTTGACTAATCAACCAGTCTTGGGGTAAAGGATTTCTTTCGCTTATGTTTATTTCCACTTATTTCTTGTACATAGGAAATGAGATTCAACTTTTTTTTACGGCGAATTTGTAAGCTGTTTTCTTTCACTCATATATAACTATCTAATTTAATTTATCAACCCCTAATAAAAAAGGAGGATTCTCTTCATTCAACTTATTTTTTTAGAACGAAAGAAATAGGGAAAATAAATTAACGAATCACACGTAGAGATATTGATAAAACGCATAGAGTTAATGGTATTTCATAACTAATCGATTGCGCAGCAGCTCGCAGACCACCTAAAAAGGAATATTTATTATTTGATCCGTATCCTGACATAAGAAGTCCAACAGGAGCAATACTTGAAATGGCAATCCATAAAAAAATACCAATATTGAGATCGGCTAAAACAAGGTGATAACTAAAAGGAATTACTGAAAAACTTATTAAAATGGATATGACTGCTATAGATGGTCCAATACTAAATAATCGGGTATTTCCCCTGGAAGGAAAAAGATTCTCTTTGAAAAGAAGTTTTGTCCCGTCTGCTAGAGCTTGAAGAATTCCCAAAGGTCCGGCGTATTCAGGACCAGTACGTTGTTGTATTCCTGCCGATATTTCTCGTTCTAACCATACAATTACGAGTACACCTATTGTGATCCCCAATACAAGAGTCAAAATAGGGACAAATATCCATAAGATCTCGTAGACCTCTTTTAAAGATCCAAATTTTGAAAAAGAATTGATACCTTGTACTTCTGTTGTATAAATTATCATTTCAACGATCAACTTCTCCCATAATAATATCTATGCTACCTAGTATCGTCATAATATCAGCCAATTTCATTTTTTTAACTAACTGAGGAAGAATTTGCAAATTGATAAAACCCGGCGGGCGAATTTTCCATCTCCAAGGAAAACCGCTTTGATCCCCTATCAGAAAAATTCCCAATTCCCCCTTTGGAGCTTCAACTCTCACATAAAGTTCTTGTTTCGGCAATTCAAATGTAGGCGACGGTTTTTTACTAATGAATCGATATTCAAAATCATTCCATTTTGTAGCCCTTTCTCTATCAAAACATCGGATTTCTAAATTCTCGTAAGGACCCCCCGGAATTCCTTCCAGAGCCTGTTGAATTATTTTTATGGATTCTGTCATTTCACTGATTCGGACTAAATAACGAGCTAAAGAATCTCCTTCTTTTTGCCATTGGATTTCCCAATCAAATTCGTCATAACACTCATAACGATCAACTTTCCGAAGATCCCATTGTATACCAGATGCTCGTAGCATTGGGCCAGATAAACCCCAATTTATTGCTTCTTCTCCACCAATAATGCCTATTCCCTCAACTCGTTCTAAAAAAATAGGATTTCGCGTAATAAGTTTTTGATATTCACCAACCCCTGTTAAAAAATAATCACAGAAATCCAAGCATTTATCTATCCATCCATAAGGTAGATCCGCCGCGACTCCTCCGATACGAAAAAAATTATGCATCATTCTCATACCGGTGGCAGCTTCAAATAAATCATAGATTAACTCCCTTTCTCGGAAAATATAGAAAAAGGGAGTCTGCGCGCCAATATCCGCCATAAAAGGTCCAAGCCATAACAGATGAGAAGCTATACGACTCAATTCCAACATAATCACTCTGATATAGCTGGCTCTTTTAGGTACTTGAATATTTCCCAACAGCTCTGGTCCATTTACGGTTATTGCCTCCGTGAACATAGTAGCTAAATAATCCCAACGTGTTACATAAGGCAGATATTGTATAATTGTTCGGTTTTCTGCAATTTTTTCCATTCCTCTGTGTAAATAACCTAAGATCGGTTCGCAGTCAACAACATCTTCACCATCTAGAGTAATGATAAGACGAAGAACACCGTGCATTGATGGGTGGTGAGGTCCCATATTGACTATCATAAGGTCCTTTTCTGTAACCGGTATATTCATAGGTTTTTCCTCGATTCATTTGTACATGAATTGCTGAAAACGAAACGAAGTTCATCAAAATTCAAGATCTAAAAAATCAACTAATTCAAAAATTTCAAATTCATTAACGATTTTTTGACTCCCGAATACCCAACTCACGAATTAAATTTTTATAACGCACTTCGCTTTTCTTTGATAAATAAGACAGCAACCGTCGACGTTTTCCCAAAATTTTTCGTAAACCTCTCTGAGATAAATAGTCTTTTCTGTGCAATTCCAAATGCGAAGTAAGTCTTCTTATCTTATTGGTGAAATTGACTATTTGAAATTCAACGGACCCCACGTTTTGTTCGTTTTTCTCTTGAAAAATAACTGAAATGAAGGAATTTTTTTTCATAAAACAAAATCTTCGTCCCCCTCCCTACTCCCTTTTTTATGTGAATTTTGTTAATCAGTAATAATAATAAGAGGTATTCTGCTATATACAAAGATCTTAAGTTCGTTCTGAACCGCTTCAATTTATCAAAAAAAATTAACAAAAAAATGAATCAATTTGTTTTTCTATTTGATTCATACCGAGCTATAAAGAAATGATTTCTTTTTGCAAAAGAGAAAGTTTTATTTTAGAGTTAAATAAAAACAATAAATGAATCAACAGACTTTTGTTAAAGTCTGTTGATTCATTTATAGATCAAATTGATATGTATGTCATTAAATTAATATCATGTATCAAAATAGAATGCAAGAAAATCTTTGGGTCTCTCTATTTGTTTTCATATTCCCGATATACTAAATATATGGAAAAATAGATGTACTATTAACGAATTTTGAATCGCGGGTACATATGTATTCGTAACATACTGAAACGACTGCCATCATTAGTATTAAACCAATAGCGATTCATACAAGCTAAATCCTCTAATCGATAATTGGGCCAAAGAAAGAACTTGAGTTTTTTTAGTTTTTTTTTATCGCGGTTACTCTTATTCAAAACTTTACCACAGTTTTTTACATCATTGCAAAATACTGGACTTCTATCCATACCATTTCTACCCCTTGAATTGAAACAAATTAGAATTCGCAATTCTCTACGACGTTTGGGGGATAAAATATTTTCAGGAACAAACAAATCATAATGATTTTTGTCTCTATTTTCAGCCATTTTTTTCTGTCTTGCAATTAATTCATCAAAATTCTTCTTAGTAAGAGAGCCTTCTTCCTGGTATATTTGATTGATTTTTTGTTTATTCTTATGAACCAACGCAATACTTATGGTTTGATATAGAATCAAATGTCCATCATTGTTTACAGACAGACGAACTGGTTCGAGAAGAAAAAATCCCCTTCTCATTAATTTAGAAGCATTGAATTTCGCTTCGTTACGACGGAACAAACAATCCAGACATGTTTCCCCCCTTAGTATGGAGAGGATAGCTGCTTCTGATACTTGATAGTCCTGACTTCTCACTTTAAGCAAAAAACAATTTTCATAGATACTAGTGTTTACTTTTTCGTCCGCAAAATCATCATACCAACCAAAGTAATAACGCAAGAGACGATCTTTTATGAAATCTTTAAAGTATATTTTTTTTTGAAAGTCTCTTTTTTGAGGGTCAAAAATTTCCTTCTCTTTCTCATTGAAAAAAAGTATTTTTGTTCGGTTCGATGTGTCCCTTTTTTTATTATTTTTTTTTCTACTAACGTTTTCGTTTTCAATAACATTTGAAAGAAGGGATTTTTTTGGTATAATCCACGGGTTTTTCTTATATACATCATAAAGGTGCCCAAATTTTGGGTAGAACCAAACCCCAAGATTCCTTATAGGACGACTTAGTATTTCTTCATTCATTCCCATCCAATCAAAAAGGAGGGCTTTTTTCATTTTTTTATTCGGGTCTTTATTTTGATAAATTGTGAAATATAAGAGTCTTCTCCTATTTATTTTAGAATAATTTTGATAATTATTAACCTCATTTAGATTATTAATCTCAGGCAGAATATTGTTCTTAGTCTTGGTGGAAACCCAGGACTCAATATCGTCCTTATTTTTAAGCCAAATATTAAACCAATCACAATATCTTCTAGATTTTCGGATAGAAAAATTCTCCCTATCGATAATATCATTTTCCCCTAGATAATTAGGGAATAGAAAATTGTGGATAGGGATACCTCCCAGCATATCAAAAAATTTCCCTTTATCCGTGTTGGAATTATAAAAAATCTCTTCGCTATTATTTACTTGTAATGGTGACCCATAAATATATGAGTCCTTTTTATCTTCTTTCTCTTCCTTATTAATCGATTTATATGAGAAAAAATTATATCTATAAGGTTTTTGAAAATTCGATTTTTTATATTTTTGGTTCATTAATGAGTCTGCTTCAAAATCATTTTCTTTTATGTAATGAATTACTTTTTCTTTTTCATATGAACCCGGTTTCTTTAAATCTTTATTTTGAGCCATATGGTGTTGATTGACGCTATTTCGCCATTTTTCTGGCACTAATCTAAGCCATCTAATATGAGATAAATCGTATTGATAATGAGTCTTTAACCAATTTTTCCATTGATTCATTCCAGAATGTAAAACATTTTTATGTTTTAATCTGTACTGAAATATTCCAAAATCGAAAAAATTCTTTATTTCATTTTTAAGAAAAATGGATGTTCCTTCATATTGAAGGATAGGCTTGAATTTATACAAGTTAATAGCTTGGGTTTGTGATAATTTGTAAAAAACATATGCTTGTGAGAAGGAGGATAAGTCACAAAAAGTTTTTGATTTCTTATTTCTAATTCGACTATTTGAAAATGAGTTTTTTTTTATACTTGAAATAAAATCAATTCGATTTTTATTTGCTTTTTTTTTTTCCTGATTTCTTTCATTATTGAAAATGCATTTATCAATAATTTTTTTTTTTATTGATTCGAGAACAAGTTGTGCATGGATTCTTGTAATATTAATTATATGTAAAAAAAAATCTATGTATAGTCTTTCAATCCAAAATTGTATAAAAAAATCGAATTTACGGATTAATCGAGTAGTTCTTCTTTTTACTATATGCCAAATTCTTTTTGATGCTTTTAATATTTTATCATGATAACTTTTTTTCGTAGAACTAATATTTATTTCTTGATTTAGAAATCCGTTTTTAGTCTCTTTTTTTTTTATAATCTTTTCTAGTTGATTTTGGATTGTGTTTGTTCTCTCAGTCAGATCTTTCATTTTTTTTTCTGTGAGTAAAAAATTTGTCCACTCTTTTATAGATCGACTTTTCATGGAAGATTCGTGAATCATCTGATTAATGATTATTGCATCTTTTTTAGTTTCACCGATTGGCGAATCTTTTTTAGTTTCACCCAATCCATCTATTTCGTCATCTATTTCTCCAAAAGAAGGGAAGAGCTCTTTTTTGTTTCCTTTTACTTTTGTTCCTTGGAGAAATAGAATGCTTTTGATGATCCATTTTTTTGTTTCTTTTGAGACTTTTCGAAAGAATTTTTCTCCTTCTTCTTCTTTTAAAACGGTTAAAGCTCTAAAACACTTAAATTTCAATTTTCTAATTCTTTTTTTGAGTTCTTTAAATATAGGTTTAAAAAAAGAGGGTTCTTCTCGAGGAATACCAACAAAAAGTTGGTCAATAGGTGTTCCAGAGGGAGTTAAAAAACAAAAATCATGTTTTTTCTTTTTTTTCACGGCATTTTGCCAAGGTTGTAGGCAAAAAGGGTATAGAATCTTTATCTGAATACCCTCTGTTAACCAGTCTGGTGGCAATTCTTTTTCGGATATTGGAATACCAATATAAGTACATCTAATATGTCTTTCTCGTTTCCAATCTTTAAAATCCTCGGACCACTCAGGAGTTTGAAATAATAAGATACGTGCGATATTTTTAGCTATTATCAATGAGGGTAATATAATATATTTTCTAAGAATCGATTGGGTTAGTAGCATCACACCTCTTATTTCTCGAACATATCCAAGCTCATCAAAATATTCTCGATCTTCGAGTTCTTCCAGCTCATCTCTTATTATCTCGGCACGAGATGGGTCTCCCTCTCTTAGTACCATCTCTTCCTCTTCGTCTTCTTCGTTTTCCCATTTGTTGTTACCTGTCCAAGTTCGAAAAATTTCGTAAATCCTATAAAAGAGTTCACTAATTGTATAATAAAAATTATTATGAAAAACATTATAAATGTTTTCGACTTGGTCCCAAAAAAATGGGGAATGGACCCTTAGTTGGAACGATTCGTGTGTAACCATTTTACGTCTTTGGGCACGTACAGTACCTCTTATTAGTGCTCGACTAAAATCTGGTAGTTGTGAACGCATTTTATAATACACGTCTCGGTAGACACCATATGCTTTCCTAGGCTTAATTTCTAAAAACTTGACGTTTCTTGAACGAATTTCAAAAACCGTTGGAAACTTTGGTCCGCCAGCTTCGTCGTATGGATATTGAGGAACTTTTTTACTTATTTCGTTTATTCCAATTTTATATTTTCGAATTGTTTGATCGATGGGATTTGAATCCTGCTCATCTGCTCTTATTGTCATTTCTTGATTATTAAAAGGGCGGTCTTCCTCAGTCAACAATCTTTCTCTATTGAGAATATCGATTCTCTGTTCAAATTCGTGATAATCAGTACTAACAAGTATAGCATGAATCTTATTTATCCAAGGTGTATTAATGTATCTTTTTATATAACTTTGATTTGGTGAAAATAATTTTTGTATTCTGCCACGATAAGATCCATATAAGAACGGGTCATACTTTTGAGGACAGTATTCTTTTTTAGTTTCATTTTTACACAATCGAGTTTTGTTTTGGAGTATGTTCAGATCAAAAGATTTTTTCTCTAGAGTTTCGACTCGATTTATAAATTCCTTACGTAGATTTCTTGCTTTTAGTTCATTGGTAGAACTCCAACGGTTATCTAATTCATCATAAGCAAAATTGTCTGTCGTGAAAAAAGATATCCTTTTTTGTATCATTTCCCCAAAAGTTGCCAAACTGGGAAGGTATGTAAAAGCTATTCGTTCTTTTCCATCACTTTCACATGTATAAAAAAAATATTGTGACATCTCATTTTTTACACCGTTTTGAAATCGTTGATTTTTTATATATCGAAAGGGGCGCCTCCTTCGGTTATAATTAAAAATATGAGTCACAATAGGTTTTTCAAACCAATTTTCAAGACATAATAAATATTGATCTTCCTCGATGGATACTGCTTGTTCTTGTTTAGCTCCTTCCCCTTCGAAAAGTCTTTCTATTTCTATATCTCTTTCTTCCCTTTCTTCTATATCTCTTTCTTCCCTTTCTTCTATATCTCTTTCTTCCCTTTCTTCTATATCTCTTTCTTCCCTTTCTTCTATATCTCTTTCTTCCCTTTCTTCTATATCTCTTTCTTCCCTTTCTTTTTCTTCCGTTTGTTGCACTTGCAGTTTAGTAGTATAACCATAACGTAATGGTATTTTGCTTAAATAGAAGATAGCAGTAGTAAATAAGAGAATACTAACTATATTATCTCGTAATTCTAACACAAAATATTTGAATTCTGACACATAATACTTTAATTCTGAGACAGCATACTTTAATTTCGGCACAAGATACTTATTAGATTGAATAGACCTAATAGCATTCTTTTGCTGTATCCAGACTAATGCCAATTCAATCCTTTTCATGAATAAAACAAGATACTTATTAGACCTAATAGCATTCTTTTTCTGTATCCAGACTAATACTAATCCAATCCATTTCATGAATAAAATGTGACCAATTAACCAACCAACAAAACTACTTGTTAGAAATAACATCTTGTTGTTGCATCGAAACATATAAACGTTAACCAATCTGGCTAACATTGCACTTGGGAAAAGAAAATGGTTGAATAATTGAAAAATAAGATTATTCAGGAATAAACCTTGAACGCTAAGATTACTTATTTCATTTCTAAAAGTGGGTCCAATATCAATAAAGTATTCGTGATTGTTCCAAACGGCATAAAATGAAACATACCATAGAGCTAGTACAGTTATTGTATGGGGTCTACCCAATGCTAAATGTAGTGGCGCATAATAGATTGATATGAACATTATGAGCTGTCCCACAAAAAAACCTGTTATTTCGGATACCTTTTTCTTAGTTCCTTCTTCTCCTTTCATAACACGAGCTCGGAGAAGGAAGATATAAGATGGACCTATGGAGAATGTGGTCAGAAATCCATAATAGAGTCCGACCACAACAACCGAATTGGTTATCCTTATGCATAAGGATATTAGATTACCTGGTATAAATGGCATCACAAACCTCCCTTTTTTATTTAAATATCTGGATTATGGATTATTTTATTTAATGGATTATTTTTTTTTATTTTCTATGTTATTTTTTTTTTTATTTTCTATGTTAATTATTTTTATTTTCTATGTTAATTATTTTATTTTCTATGTTAATTATTTTATTTTATATGTTAATTTA